AGAGTTTGAGAGTAAGCATTACAAAATCTCCAAGATAAGATAATTTTTTTTTTTTTTTAAGGGGAATAGATTACCCATTTTTTTTTTTTTTTATGAAAATTATTAAGTTAGGAAAATATTAAGGATTTCATCGAAAACTTACAGCAGCCTGCCAAACAAAGGCTAAGAGAAAAAAGAATAGAGGTATGATCGGCATAATATCTATGAGTGGATTGAAAAAAGCATAAGCCTCGGGCAATTTAGCGAAGAAAAAACTACTCGAACTCAAATAAGGGATAGAATTAAGACAGATACAGATTAAACTAAATATATTAAGCATAACAAAAATTTCGTTCTTGTAGATTATTTTATTTTGATTGAGTCTTTTTTAGAATATAAAATATAAGGTAAAAATTAAAAGGCGGGCCAAAAATATTTTTTTTTAACTCTCCCAAATTAAAACCCTTCTTTCAATTCTCAAACGAGAATACAAAGAATTAGACTTTCATACAATATCTTAATTGAATTCCATGTAATGATCAATTCATTTTTGGATTCTATTTCTCCATGTATAAAAGCCTACAATAATATATTACATACTAGAATTGACGAATAACCAATACTAATATTATATTAGTATTTATTAATGTTGAATCAAAATGTAAATGGGGCGTGGCCAAGCGGTAAGGCAACGGGTTTTGGTCCCGTTACTCGGAGGTTCGAATCCTTCCGTCCCAGCCCCAATCTGATAGAAAGGGAATGATTCTTAAGAATTTGTTTGGTTTCTTATAATCGGAATCAAGTGTAAAATGTAGTTGGAAATAAGGATTTTTAATGCAAAATTTTTTGAGTTAATCATTCACATTTAGGCGATACTCCTACTATTCATATCATATAAAAATGAACTTAATATTAAAGTTAGTTAGTCACATAAAGTGACTTTATGTCCAATATCCATAAAATATAAATTCTCACATACTGCATTCTGAATCGAAAAGTGAAAGAAGGGTTTCTATTCCCTTCTTCCCCAAACCCCCCAAGTAAATAAATAAATCAAATAAATGGTGTATCCTAATTCCCCATTTTTGAACCCATTTTTTTATATTATCTGGTTAAAATAAATAATGGTAAATGAATATAATGCAGCGATTGGGAAAATTAACATGACTTGCAATAGAATTGACGTAAAGATTCTTGGCTTGAACCTGAAATAAAAAAAATCGTATAAAATGAAAAAGCTTTATACAAAGCTTTATACTTAGTATATGGAAGTGTGATAAATCCATATATTATCGAGAAACTTTCCAACCTTCGTGGGTCATTGGAATAGTTTTTTTAATAAAAAAAAGATTTGATTCAGGAATTGTTGGGCCCCTTTCTTTTTCTTTGCGGTTTATAATTTGAATTGAGTTGTTCGAGAAAAGGGATCCTTCATGATTAACCGTCCCGAACAATCTGTTGAAGATTTTAATTTTAAGAAATCTTAAGCAAATTCATTTATTCTTTTTATGTTATGTATTATATTTCATTCTATTGATATGATATGGGGTTGGGTTAAAAATGGGATCCGTGCTGAGTTAGCCTTTTACGGAAAATAAGGAAAGGAAAATACTTTAAATATTAAATAATATTTATTATAATAAATATAAAATAGAAACTATAATGGCCGGCTTAATATATAGCATATCATAATATATACATATATCAGTTGATCCTAATGACTATTCATGATTTCATATTGAATCACTTCCATATTGGTTTTAAATTAAATTAGAGAAGAGAAATGTTATGGTAAAACTTCGTTTGAAACGATGTGGTAGAAAGCAACGTGCGACTTGAAGGACATGATTTACTGTGGATTTTTACATCCGCCATTTTCTATAAGAATGAAGATGCTCTTGGCTCGACATAGTTTGTTCTGTTTTACTAGGAACCTAATTTGTGTTGGGTTCTAATCTAAAAAAAAGTACATGATGAAGCTCGAGCGAAAGTATTGCTTCATTTATCGGGAGAAGAATCTAGGGTTAGTGACACTAAAAATAAATAAGTTGAACCAACTTTGTAAGTATATCCTCCATATATAAATTGAAAAGGGTTAAAATTCAAACAAGTTTGAAATAAAAAAGTAAGTAAGATTTGTCGAAATTCATAAAACTATTTTGATCAAAAGTGTATCACAAGGGAATCAATCTCTCATATTTCTTTACTATAGAAAGAAATATGAAAAAGCAAAAGGTATGTTGCTGCCCTTTTGAAAGGAGTAAGGATCACCGAAGTAATGTCTAAACCCAATGATTTCAGAAAACAAGATAAAGGATTCCGGAACAAGGAAACACTATTTTTAATTGTCTCAACAATTGGATCAAAATGCGGAATAAACATTGATTCGAGACGAGACAAACAAAAGAGGTTAGAGACGGCTCAATAAATATTGAAGGATTTCCTCAGAATTATCCGACTTGAGTTATGAGTACGAATGAGATATTTTTTTTTTTTTTTTAGTAAGGAAAGAGGAAGAAAAAACTACTTTAATCATAGTCTAATTCATTAATTTATATTCATTAATTTTATATAGTCTTTTATATAGTCAAATTGCCATTATATACATAAATTTAAATCGTTTTTTCTTGAGCCGTATGAGGATAAAACCTCCTATACGTTTCTAGGGGGGGTATTGTTTATCTACATCTATCCCGATGAGCCATCTATCGAATCGTTGCAATTGATGTTCGATCCCGAAGAGAAGGAAGAAATCTTCGAAAGGTAGGTTTTTACGATCCGATAAAGAATCAAACCTATTTAAATGTTCCCGCTATTCGATATTTCCTTGAAAATGGCGCTCAACCTACAGTAACTGTTCATGATATTTTAAGGAAGGCAGAATTATTTAAAGAAGAAATATTGGATTAACTGTTAATTTAATTCTAATTAAAGTAAAAAAAATATGGAATAAAAAAGAGAGGGTACTAGCATCTATCTTTGTGTAATTATTTCTTCATAATTTGTTTGCTCTTTTTTTGCTCACTTATTATTTTCATTTTATTATTTATTTGAATTGCGGGAATTTATCGACAAAGACGGAGTCAATTTAGGTTATGGTACCTCTATTGATTGAATCAACTCGATATTTTTATTTATCCTGCCTTTATTTTGTTTTGCAATCAAATTTTTTTTATTACTTATATTGTGCCAATCCAACACAAGGTCTTAATTTGATTTTTTAATAATTTTTTTATCAGCATTGTATTTATATTGACAATGGCGTACCGAACAAATATAATTTGATCGTAGATAAATAAAATGGATCTGTTTATTCCTGCCCCATATTTTTTTTTTGATCGTATCTACAATTCGGAATTTCGGGTTGCTAACTCAACGGTAGAGTACTCGGCTTTTAAGTGCGACTATGATCTTTTACACATTTGGATGAAGCAACGAATTCGTCCAGACTATTGGTAGAGTCTATATAAGACCACGACTGATCCTAAAAGGTAATGAAGGAAAAAATAGCATGTCGTAATAATTTGTTTATTAAACATAGAACTTTAAATTTATCCTTGCTTAACTTTTTATATATTTTCTTTTTTTGCAAGGAGACAAAAGAAATTCATATTTACAATTGGGTCTAGTGAATAAATGGATAGAGTCTTTTAGCCCTAATTTATAATTTTGGTAAAACAAAAAGCAACGAGCTTATATTCTTAAACTTAAATTTGAGTAATTACCTGATCTAATTAGATGTTAAAAATAGATTAGTGCCAGTGCGGAAAAAGGTTTTTCTGCGAGTGAATCATTGATTCTTTTTTTTTTTTATGAAATAAATCCTAACTATTCTCCCTATATGGGTTGTAGACGGATGTGTAGAAGAAACAGTATACTGATAGAGTAAAGAGAATTAAAATTTTGATTTTTCCAAAATCAAAAGAGCGATCGGGTTGCAAAAATAAAGGATTTTTGACTCCCTTATAATTTTAACGAAGGAAAAACACATTGTATTCTATAGAATATAGAAAATGGAAAAGGAGAGGAAAGGGATCCTGTTGATTGGATTCTAGGTCTCCGGGGTATTTTTTCTTACTAGATATAGTATTATTCTTATTATTATATATATTTAATTTATACCCTGTTCGGACCATATTGCACTATGTATTATTTGATAACCCCAAAAATGCTTCCATGTCCTATGTCTCTGTTTCAAGTCGAAAAATTTAAATGGAAGAATTCCAAGAGTATTTCAAAAAAGATAAATCTCCGCAACAACACTTCCTATATCCGCTACTCTTGCAGGAGTATATTTACACACTTGCTTATGACGATGGTTTAAATGGTTCAATTTTTTACGAACCTATAGAATTTATGGGTTATGACAATAAATCTAGTTTAGTACTTGTAAAACGTTTAATTATTCGAATGTATCAACAGAATTTTTTTATTTATTTGGTTAATGATTCTAACCAAAATAGATTCCGTGGGCACACTAATTTTTTTTATTCTCATTTTTTTTATTCTCAAATGGTATCAGAGGGTTTTTCAGTCATTGTGGAAATTCCATTCTCTCTGCGATTAGTATCTTCTCCCGAAGAAAAAGAAATACCAAAATCTCAGAATTTACGATCTATTCATTCAATATTTCCTTTTTTAGAGGATAAATTATCTCATTTAAATAATGTGTCAGATATACTAATACCCCATCCTATCCATTTGGAAATTTTGGTTCAAATCCTTCAATGCTGGATTCAAGATGTTCCCTCTTTACATTTATTGCGATTCTTTCTACATAAATCTCATAATATGAATAGTTTTTTAAAAAAAAATAAAACTATTCATGTTTTTTCAAAAGAAAATAAAAGACTCTTTTGGTTCCTGTACAATTCTTATGTATATGAATGCGAATTTTTATTCGTTTTTCTTCGTAAACAATCCTGTTATTTACGATCAACATCTTCTGGAGCCTTTCTTGAACGTTCATATTTCTATGGAAAAATGGAACATATTCATATTATAGTAGTGTGTTGTAATAA